AACGAAAATGAAAGATAGCATTCTGACCTTTAGTGAATATTTAAGTGAAGGGATAATGAAACTAAAAGCCGCCTTAATGAGAGATAGCATTTCTTAAATATATATATTTAAGTTCAAATTGATGAAGCATTCTGACCTAAAGCTTAAAGAGAATTTCACTCAAAGGCGCTGCAAGCGAAGGAGAATTCCACACATATCAAAGAAAGAAAGAAGGACTGAAATCTTATAAATATATATATATAAATATATATATAAATAAATAAATAAATAAATATATATATATATATATAGTTCACACTTTGGATAATTCCACTAAAACGCTCTGAAAGAAAAGAAAGATAAAGAAATTATCCATTTTTATTGATTATATATATATAATTATATATATATAGTTCAATTCAAGATGAAACCTTTATATATAATATATAAATATTTATTATTTCTTATATATATATATATATATATATATTTATTTATTTATTACATGGAGAATTTCACGAAAATGAAAGAAAGATTATAAATTTATTTATTATATATATATATAATAAATAACATTTCAGATAGCATTAGATTACATATAATATAGTTCACATTGATGAAAGATAGCATTCAACCAAATGAAGCATGAAACCTCTTCAATATATAAGTGATTTGAATCTTTGGAGAATTCCACACATATCAAAACAAACAAAGATAGCATTCAACCATTTCATTTAGTTAATATTTCGGGCTTGAAATTCAGTCTGAAGCGCGCAACGGCAGCCGCTTGCTGCTTGCAGCTTCAAAAGGCTAGCGCGCTAGTAGCAGCCTTTAAAAACGCTCTAGAGCGCGGAGCTTAAAGATGTGATAGGCTAGCGCGCGTACTCCCTCCCACTCGTTGCCCAGAGCCTTGACTGAGCATTGTACAAGTGCTTAAGGCTCCTTCGGGCCTACCTCATTGCCACAACTCATATATAAGGCACGGCTTGGAAGCAAGCTACCAGCGCCTATCGGCGAGAACTAGGCTTGGCTTGGTTAGTAGTGCCCGCCCATTCTGTCTCGCCCGGCCTGCCGGCCCGTTCTGAAGAATTCATGGGCCGGCAGGCCGGGCGGACGGGGACCGTCGAAGAAGTGCCTCGACGCGCCGCAGCCACTACTTTTACTCCTTTTATGCAATTATTAACTCCACGGAACTTTATCGATTCCAATGCAACTTATCCTTTTGGAGCTGACGTAACAAACTACGCGAGCCTCCCGACGAAGCCAACAGAAATCCTATCCGAATAAAAAAAATAAAAGGCAGTTTCATTATGGTGGTATACAAGCCGCCTGTTCTGGAACTTCCAGTTCCAATCGGAGCATATAGATCCATAAATGGATTTGTATGTATAGCCACTTCAGTCGTGCTCGTCGTTTCTCGAAAGGAAAAAAAGTATCTTTTTTCTGGGAACATGGTCAACCAGAAATTATTATGTTCGCGATTCTTCATCCACCGATGCAGAAAATGCTCAAGTTTTCCATTCTCATATGAGGCCGGAAAGTTTATTGGCAAAGGGTCGGCACGAAGTGATTCATCATGCTCAAAGATGAGCCGATCGTTCGTTAGGGACGGTTTATAGATCATAAAATTCCCACAAATTGAATGAGAAGTGGGTCCATGTAAATGATCGAGACCTCGCAAACAACAACGCTCCTTCCCAAAATTTAGTTCGGGACCCAAAGGCAATCGTTGAGTGAACTGTATCTTCTTCGTGTTAGTTGACCTAAGCCGCACCATTACTGCTGGGGTGGGGCTCGGCCTCCGAACCGTACGTGGGACGAGTTTCTGCCTCATACAGCTCGGGCCGAAGACGGGGGGAAGTTTAGGAGAGATGGGGAGACCCAACCCAGCAGCTGCCGGTAGGGACGGACAGGAAACGGGGCGGGGATAAGCTTGTGAAGAAGCAAGCTTCTTCCCCCCACCCCCCAACAAAAAAACCGACTCTATAGCGCTAGCGCTTCGCGTTCTTTCTATTCCTCGTTCCGGGAAAGGCGGCTAATACTAATCTAATAAGTAAAGTAGTCGTCGTCTGACCAATTGGCTCGGACACCAGACCGCTCGTGCCCTGCTGAAAAAGTAAGTCAAGAAAGCATCACTCAAGTAGGAGTCCTTAAATTTCAAGTCGGGAAGTCTGAAGCGGCAAAAAAATGGGAGGATCACACATTTCAACATGCAGCATGAAACCTCTTCAATATTCAATAAGATAGTTCACACTTCTTAAATTCCAGTCAAAGTAGTTCAAATTCCACACATTTTAAAAACGAAATGGAAATGAAAAAACAAGGGGTGGAATCCTTCATTTTGAAATATATAGAATAATATATAATTATATATTATTATATATATAAATATATAGAATAATATATATATATATAATAATATTATAAAAAAAAAAATATATTTATAAAGAAATATATAAATAATAATATATATATAATGCTTTCAATTGAAAGATAGCATTCAACCTTTATAAAGAATATA